ACAATTCCAGTAACAATTACATTTCTAGTTCTATTTGGAGTAAAAGTGGAAATAGTAGTCAAAACGAGGATACCAGAACGAGTGATCAAACTATACCAGAAAGTTCTACTCATATGGGTGTAACTCAACAATACCGGCATTTGTGGGTTCAATGCGAAAATTGTTATGGATTAAATTATAAGAAATTTTTTAAATCAAAGATGCATCTTTGTGAACAATGTGGATATCATTTGAAAATGAGTAGTTCAGATAGAATCGAACTTTTGATCGATCCGGGCACTTGGGAGCCTATGGATGAAGACATGGTCTCTCTGGATCCCATTGAATTTCATTCGGAGGAGGAGCCTTATAAAAATCGTATCGATTCTTATCAAAGAAAGACAGGATTAACCGAGGCTGTTCAAACAGGCAGAGGGCAACTAAACGGTATTACCGTAGCAATTGGGGTTATGGATTTTCAGTTTATGGGAGGTAGTATGGGATCCGTAGTCGGGGAGAAAATTACCCGTTTGATTGAATACGCTACTAAAGAATTTCTACCTCTTATTATAGTGTGTGCTTCCGGAGGGGCACGCATGCAAGAAGGAAGTTTGAGCTTGATGCAAATGGCTAAAATATCTTCTGCTTTATATGATTATCAATCAAATAAAAAGTTATTCTATGTACCAATTCTTACATCTCCTACTACCGGCGGGGTGACAGCTAGTTTTGGTATGTTGGGAGATATCATTATTGCCGAACCCAATGCCTACATTGCCTTTGCGGGTAAAAGAGTAATTGAACAAACATTGAATAAAACAGTACCCGAGGGTTCACAAGCGGCCGAGTATTTATTCCAGAAGGGCTTATTCGATCTAATCGTACCACGTAATCCTTTAAAAAGCGTTCTGAGTGAGTTATTTCAACTACACACTTTCTTTCCTTTGAATCAAAATTAGAACATTAAGTTCAATTATTTTGAGCAAACAAGTAATTAGTTTATCGGAATCCAAGTTAAAATTAGACGAATGGGGTTTTCTTTGTTGACATAAGATCTAATTATATAAAGAATCAAAAGTCACAGAAAATCCGCCCCTTTTTCTATATTCCTGATTATTGATCAAGAAGCCTCTATTAACAAGATAAAAGATGAAATTCTTATTTTCGTGAAATTAGGCAAATCAAAAAAATATACTCTTCTCGTCATATATAATGAAAATCTATAAAATATAGAATTTTTTATTTTTTTATATCTTACGATAATCCTATTTTGACTAAGAATCCCTGATGGATGGGATTCTAACAAACCCTTCAATATATTCAATATAATTATAAATATAAATAGAATCTAATTAATTTTTAAGAAACTTTTTGCTTAGTAAATGAAATTCAAAGACAAGAGCAAAAAATGAAGAAAATAATATCTCATCCATATCCTTTCAAATCTTTCATGTAGAAAGATGAAAAACTACATTATATACTCACTTAGATAGATACTTATATTTATACTTAATAGCTATTAAGTAATAATAATAATTCCAATTTAGAATTATCAAATTATAATAAGATATCTTTATATATAATAAGATATCTTTATATTATAAATATAAAATATAAATAATAATAACAGGTACAAATAGTAAATCGAGGTACCCATTCTATGACAACTCTTAACTTTCCCTCTGTTTTGGTGCCTTTAGTAGGCCTAGTATTTCCGGCAATCGCAATGGCTTCTTTATTTCTTCATGTTCAAAAAAACAAGATTGTTTAGAGCCGATGGCACAAAATCTCATCTATTTTTTTTTCAAAGCTGACGCTTGTATCATAACACAGATATCTATTTAGCAAAATATGGTATAAGCGGCTTACGCCGAAAAACTCTTATGTCTCCAGAAAATGCTATAGGGATCAATGGATTCTAGCTATTTTCAAAGAGACTCGAATCGACGGATAGCTGAACTGTAAAGTTGGTCTATCTATATCTATTTGGCTATCTTTAGTGAGATCATACGAAGGGTATGTTATTAGTTTAGATCTAACGAATTTAATGAATTACTCCTAAAGGATCACATCAAACTAGTGCTAGTTGATGCGAGTTACTTCGGAAAAAAAAAGGACTAAAGTCAAATTCATTTGGGGTATTCTCTCAATTCCAAAAAAATCAACTGGATCAAGTATGAGTTGTCGATCAGAACATATATGGATAGAACCTATAACGGGGGCTCGAAAAACAAGTAATTTCTGCTGGGCTGTTATCCTTTTTTTAGGTTCATTAGGATTCTTGTTGGTTGGAACCTCGAGTTATCTTGGTAGAAATTTGATATCTTTATTTCCGTCTCAGGAAATAGTTTTTTTCCCACAAGGAATTGTGATGTCTTTCTACGGAATCGCGGGTCTTTTTATTAGCTCCTATTTATGGTGCACAATTTCGTGGAATGTAGGTAGTGGTTATGATCGATTTGATAGAAAAGACGGAATAGTGTGTATCTTTCGTTGGGGATTTCCTGGAAAAAATCGTCGG